ACAAAAAATAAAGCAGCTGATTCAGTAGCATCGGCTGCAATAAGGGCTCGATGTCATTATGTTAATAAAAAATGGCTCGGTGGTATGTCAACGAATTGGTCGACTACAGAAACAAGACTTCATAAGTTCAGGGACTTGAGGGCGGAACAAAAGACGGGAAGACTTAACCGTCTTCCGAAACGAGATGCAGCAATTTTGAAGAGACAATTATCTCGCTTGCAAACATATCTGGGTGGCATTAAATATATGACGGGATTGCCTGATATTGTAATCGTCGTTGATCAGCAAGAAGAATATACGGCTCTTCGAGAATGTGTTACTTTGGGAATTCCAACAATTTGTTTAATCGATACAAATTGTGACCCAGATCTTGCAGATCTTCCGATTCCAGCCAATGATGACGCTATAGCTTCGATCCGATTAATTCTTAACAAATTAGTATCCGCAATTTGTGAGGGCCGTTCTAGCTATATAAGAAATCGTTGATTAATAATAAGATAAGTCAATTACTTCGTGAATTCCATAGATTTATGGAATCGGTTACTTTACTATATCCTGAATATCAAAAAAGAGATAAAAAGTACTGGGGATATTATGTAATTACTTGGTATCCGAAATATACAATTCAATTAAAAAAGAGATGGTTGAATCAAAATAATTCCTTTTTAAGTTCTATTTCTGTCAGAGGTCAATATGACTGTTCTACCATGTTCCATCAATACACTAAAAAGGTTATACGATATTTCCGGTGTAGAAGTAGGCCAACATTTCTATTGGCAAATAGGAGGTTTCCAAATCCATGCCCAAGTACTTATTACTTCTTGGTTTGTAATTGCTCTCTTATTAGGTTCCGCTACTCTAGCTGTTCGGAATCCACAAACCATTCCGACCGACGGCCAGAATTTTTTCGAATATGTACTTGAATTCATTCGAGACTTGAGCAAAACTCAAATTGGAGAAGAATATAGTCCTTGGGTTCCGTTTATTGGAACTATGTTCTTATTTATTTTTGTTTCTAACTGGTCAGGGGCTCTTTTACCTTGGAAAATCATACAGTTACCTCATGGGGAATTAGCCGCACCCACGAATGATATAAATACTACTGTTGCTTTAGCTTTACCCACGTCAGTAGCATATTTCTATGCAGGTCTTACAAAAAAAGGATTGGCTTATTTCGGTAAATATATTCAACCAACTCCAATACTTTTACCAATTAACATCTTAGAAGATTTCACAAAACCCTTATCACTTAGTTTTCGACTTTTTGGTAATATATTGGCTGATGAATTAGTAGTTGTTGTTCTTGTTTCTTTAGTACCTTCAGTAGTTCCTATACCTGTCATGTTCCTTGGATTATTTACAAGTGGTATTCAAGCTCTTATTTTCGCAACTTTAGCCGCGGCTTATATAGGGGAATCTATGGAGGGTCATCATTGACTGTATTTCAAAAAAATGTATGGGCGGCTCAGATAAGATAAGCTATTTTGGACCAGAATAGATACAATCATAGGGTATATATGATTTAGAGTAGTAGTAAAAAAGATTACGATAGTACGGAATTCAATTGTCAAAAAGGAACTAGCGAGATCTAAAAGATCTTTTTACTAAGATTTCCGTTTAGCCCGCTTTTGTCATACTCCCTCCAAACTTATATTTCCTTTTGTTCAGTCAATCAGAATATTTATCACGATTCATACATAATTTGGATAAGAATTGTTATCCGGTTCCGGTGCGCGATAAAACAAAAAAAATGTTCTATGGAACTATTTCCGTTTCATTTGATTTCATTCAATTCAACGATTGATCAAAATTCGAATTAATTGCATGCAATTGGATCTCAAATATTGATATGTAAGGATTCAGACTAATCAATTCGTCCATTTGTATTCATGTTTGTATTAATGTTAATCCGGGATAGGATAATGGTAAAGAAAAGTAAACCAATAATTTTGAGATTCATAAAAATGGGTTAGGGGTGGGATCGAACTGGGTATATGGAATTTAACGGCTATAAGCCAACCTTTTTGTATGTTTCAAAGAATGATTCTAGAATCAGATATAATATGTGAATTTTTTGTTTACGTTATGGAAGAAGGCCATGTATATGGGATATTCGATATTTACTAGTTAGATATGAACTATCCATATATCTTATTGACTTTTCTACCCCGCCGTAAATTTAGATAGGAATTACAATAGAAATCCTTTCATTTGGGCCGAATGAATAAACAGATGAAATCAAGCATTATATATAGAAGAGAAAGAGTGCAGAATTGATGGTTCAAAACAAATACATGAAATGTAAGAACCCGGTACTTATGGATTTTTTATGCGGATTGATTGTGGATTGATAAAGACTCCATGGAGAGGAACTTAAAATGCAAGTAATGAGATTTTTGAATGAACAGAACTGCTTCGATCTTGCTTTTTGAGTTCATAGTTATTTCGGCTGGATGGATTTTAGTAATGGAATAAAAAAAAATAAGGCATAATTCATTGGTTGCTTGTATCATTAACCATTTCTTTATTTTTATGCGAGGAGCTTACCATGAATCCACTGATTTCTGCTGCTTCCGTTATTGCTGCTGGATTGGCTGTAGGGCTGGCTTCTATTGGACCTGGAGTTGGTCAAGGTACTGCTGCGGGCCAAGCCGTAGAAGGTATCGCGAGACAACCCGAAGCAGAGGGTAAAATACGAGGTACTTTATTGCTTAGTCTGGCTTTTATGGAAGCTTTAACAATTTATGGGCTGGTCGTGGCATTAGCGCTTTTATTTGCAAATCCCTTTGTTTAATGTTTAATCCTGAAAGTCTTTGTTTTTGTTTTGCCTTTCTTATTTTATTACATTACCTTGGCTTTGCCACTTGATTTTTCAAATTATATCAAGATTTCACTCCTATAAAAACTTTCAATTTATTTGAGATAATACCCCGTGGGAAGGACTAATTTGAGGATCAGGAATTAGCGGATCCACTCGCTTTCTTCCTTCCCCTTCTCAGCCTAATGGAACCCCCCTAGGAAGCGTTGCAACAAACTGGGGTATTTCGCAATTCATATGAGACCTCAACTGGACCTAATTCTAATAAGTTAAGTATTTTCTTTTTCATTTTTATTGGGAACTTCAATTGAAATAAATAAGAAAATAGAATAAAAAAAAAAAAAAAAAGAATTCGAATTCAATATAAATTGAATAAAAAGAAGGAAATTAATAAAAAATCAGTCAAAAAGGGCGAAGTAATACAAAAAGAACTGAACTCTGTTCAATTTAGCCCTATCTATAAGAGGAGATCCTATGAAAAATGTAACCGATTCTTTCGTTTCCTTGGGTCACTGGCCATCCGCCGGGAGTTTCGGACTTAATACCGATATTTTAGCAACAAATCCAATAAATCTAAGTGTAGTCCTTGGTGTATTGATTTTTTTTGGAAAGGGAGTGTGTGCGAGTTGTTTATTTCAAGAATAAGCTGGATCTAACCAGCTGCACTTTATTCTTTTAGGAAGGGGAGGTGCACGATCTCGCGAATTACTTCTGAATAAATTCAGAAATCATATGTACGAACCATAGCATTTCGTGATTCATTGGTAAATGAACTTTGATTCTCTATCAACCAATAATATGGGACCCTAAACATGGTTAAAGCTAATTGTTTGAAGTCCGGGCGCAAGATTGGTGTTCTTTCTACCACTATGTTAGGATGGAGATAGTTTCAACATAAATAGTTGCATTTTTTCCGATATAGAACACTCATATCGATAAAATCGATTTGAACTTTTTACTGTAAAAAACGGAATCCCACCCTTTTTTATCCAATGCGGAATCGACGACCTATGTTATGTATTATGTATAAACTAAGCGGAATTTTTTGGATTTGAAGAAAGAAAACTCAAAAAAAAACAACTTTGCCGATAATTACAGATTTTTGTCGGGTCGGAAGAGTCCTCCGAATATTCTGGTCTTGGATCAACGATCCGTTTCAATATTTTTGAATCCGAACAGAGAAGAGAGGATAAGCTCATTACCTAAACAAAAAAGAGATATGGGAATGCCCCATAAGTGAGCCTGAGAGCCAAATGAATCGAAAGATTCATGTTTGGTTCGGGAAGAGATCATGGAATTTTTAATTGAAATTAATGGAAAGATAAAGATAATCTACTTTCATTAAGTGATTTATTAGATAATCGAAAACAGAGAATCTTGAGTACTATTCGAAATTCAGAAGAGCTACGCGAAGGGGCCATTGAAAGGCTGGAAAAAGCCAGGGCCCGCTTACGGAAAGTGAAAATGGAAGCAGATGAGTATCGAGTGAATGGATACTCCGAGATAGAACGAGACAAATGGAATTTGATTAATTCAACTTATCAGAATTTGGAACAATTAGAAAATTACAAAAACGAAACCATTCAGTTTGAACAACAAAGAGCCATTAATCAAGTCAGACAACGCGTTTTTCAACAAGCCTTACAGGGAGCTCTAGGAACTCTGAATAGTTGTTTGAACAAGGAGTTACATTTACGTACGATCAGTGCTAATATTGGGATGTTTGGGGCGATGAAAGAAATAACAGATTAGTTCTTCTACTGTTATTGTTACTGCAGGTATTATTTATTGATTTTTCCTTTGCTTCTGAAAAAGAATTAAGCAAGACTCATGGCAACCCTCCGAGCCGACGAAATTAGTAATATTATCCGTGAACGTATCGAGAAATATAATAGAGAAGTGAAGGTTGTGAATACTGGCACCGTACTTCAAGTGGGCGATGGCATTGCTCGTATTCACGGTCTTGATGAAGTAATGGCAGGTGAATTAGTAGAATTTGAAGAGGGTACAATAGGCATTGCTCTTAATTTGGAATCAAATAATGTTGGTGTTGTGTTAATGGGGGACGGTTTGATGATACAAGAGGGAAGTTCTGTAAAAGCAACAGGAAGAATTGCGCAGATACCAGTGAGCGAGGCTTATTTGGGCCGTGTTATAAATGCTCTGGCTAAACCTATTGATG